GATCTGGATGGGAATCCAGAAAATTCGAAGTTAGAAATACTTAAAAACAAAGAAAAAGAAGATCCTTTCTTCTGGTTTGAAAAACCTCTGGTGACCCGTCTTTTCGACTATAAACGATGGACTCGTCCATTGCGGTATATAAAAAATGATCGATTTGAAAATGCTGTAAGAAATGAAATGTCACAATATTTTTTTTACACATGTCGAAGTGATGGAAAACAAAGAATATCTTTTACGTCTCCACCTAGTTTGTCAACTTTTTTAGAAATGATACAAAGAAAGATGTCTTTGTACACAACGGAAAACCCTTCCTCTTATGAACTGTATAATCAGTGGGTTTATACCAATGAACAAAACGAAAACAACCTAAGCAACGAGTTTATAAGTAGAATAGAGGCTCTAGACAAGGGATCTCTTCCTCTGGATGTACTCGAAAAAAAGACTAGATTATGTAATGATGAAACTAAAAAAGAATACTTACCTAAAAAATATGATCCTTTCTTGAACGGGCCTTATCGTGGAACAATCAAATTTATTTTTCCACCTTCAATCATAAATGAAACTTCCATTGGAAATTCCATCGGAACTCTTTGGCTAAATAAGATCCACGGTATCCTTCTTGCTACTGATTATGGAGATCGAGAATTTCAACAAAAAAGAAATGCATTTGATAGAAAATCATTACCAATTTCCGTTGATAATTTCTTGAGCTTAATTAGTGAATTTGCTGGAGAATCGCCATTGGATTTCAATTTGAAAGGACTTTCTTTATTTCCAGACCAAGAACAAAAACGAATTTATTCAAAAGATCAAACAAAATTTTTATTCAATGCAGTTATAACTGATACTAACGATCAAAAAATTAGAAAAAAGGATCTTGGAATAGGAATAAACGAAATCAGTAAAAAAATCCCTCGATGGTCATACAAATTAATCGACGATTTAGAACAACAAGAGAGAGAAAATGAAGAAGACGAGGCGCAAGATCACCAGATTCGTTCAAGAAAAGCTAAACGTGTAGTCATTTTTACTGATAATCAGCAGAATCCCGATACTTATACTACTACCACGGATACTAAGAATTCTGATCAAGCGGACGAAGTGGCTTTAATACGTTATTCTCAACAATCGGATTTTCGTCGAGACATAATAAAAGGCTCCATGCGCGCTCAAAGACGTAACCTAGCTATTTGGGAACTGTTTCAAGCAAATGTACATTCCCCACTTTTTTTGGACAGAATAGACAACCCCCCCCTTTTTTCATTTGATATCTCCGAACTTATGAAACTAATTTTCATAAATACAATGGGTAAAAACACAGAATTCAAAATTTCGGATTATGCGGAGGAAGATACAAAAGAAAAAGAGAAAAAAGAGGCGAACAAAAGAGAAAAGGACAAAATAGAAGAGAAAGTGCGAATAGAAATAGCCGAAGCCTGGGATACCATTATATTTGCTCAAGTAATAAGAGGTTCAGTCTTAGTAACACAATCAATTCTTAGAAAATCTATTATATTACCGTCATTAATAATAGCTAAAAATATTGGTCGTATGCTATTATTTCAATTTCCCGAGTGGTCCGAGGATTTAAAGGATTGGAAGAGGGAAATGCATGTTAAATGCACCTATAATGGTGTTCAATTATCAGAAACAGAATTTCCGAAAAACTGGTTAACAGATGGTATTCAAATAAAGATACTATTTCCTTTTTGTCTGAAACCTTGGCACAGATCTAAGCTAGCCTCTTCTTATAGAGATCTAATGAAAAAGAAAGGGAAAAAAGATGATTTTTGTTTTTTAACAGTTTGGGGAATGGAAGCTGAACTGCCTTTTGGTTCTCCCCGAAAAAGACCCTCCTTTTTTGAACCCATTTTTCAAGAGCTCGGAAAATCAATTCTAAAATGGAAAAGGAATTGTTTTCTAGCTCTAAGAGTTTTTAAAGAAAGAACAAATTTCTTTCTAATAGTCCCAAAAGAAATCAAAAAATGGATTATCAAAAAAATTCTCCTTATACAAAGAATAATAAAAGAACTATCAAAACTAAATCCAATTATATTATTTGGATTGAGAGAAATATATGAATCGAGTGAAACTAAAAAAGAAAAAGATTCAATAATCAGCAATAGTATGATTTATGAATCGTCCAGTCAAATTCAATCTATCGATTGGACAAATTATTCACTGACAGAAAAAAAAATCAAAGATCTAACTGATAGAACAAGCCTAATCAGAACTCAAATAGGAAAAATTACAAAAGAAAAGAAAAGAAAATTTCTAACTCCAGAAATCCATATTAGTGCTAACAAGAAAAGTCATGATGCTAAAAGATTAGAATCTGCCCCAATTTTTTGGCAGATGTTAAAAAGAAGAAATATTCGATTAATCCGTAAATCATATTTTTTTATAAAATTTTTCGTTGAAAGGATATATATAGATATCTTCTTATGTATAATTAATATTCCTCGGATCAATACACAACTTTTTCTTGAATCAACAAAAAAAAATTTTGATAAATACATTTACAATATTGAAGCCAATGAAGAAAGGATTGATAAAACAAATCAAAATACAATTCACTTTATAAAGTCCCTTTATAATATTAGAAATATTAATAAGAATTCACAGAACTTATCCTCTTTGTCACAAGCATATGTATTTTACAAATTATCACAAACCCAAGTTATTAGCTTGGATAAGTTAAGATCTATCCTTCAATATCACGGAACATCTCTTTTTCTTAAAAATGAAATAAAGGATTATTTTGGAGCACAAGGAATATTGCATTCCGAATTAAAACATAAGAAACTTCGGAATTCTGGAATGAATCAATGGAAAAGTTGGTTAAGGGGTCATTATCAATACAATTTCTCAAAGATTAGATGGTCTAGATTAGTACCACAAAAATGGCGAAATAGAGTTAATCAAGGTTGGAGGGCCCAAAATAAAGATTTAAACAAATGGGATTCTTATGAAAAAGACCAAGTAATTCTAATTCATTATGAAAAAGAAAATTTTAAAAAACACTATAGGTATGATCTCTTATCATCTAAATCTATTAATTATGAAGATAAGAAGAACTCATATATTTATGTATCACCATTACAAGTAAACAATAACCAAGAGATTTCTTATAATTACAACACACATAAACAAAAATTTTTTGATGGGATGGGAGGTATCCTTATCAATAATTATCTAGGAAAAGATGGTATTATGGATATGGAGAAAAATCCGGATAGAAAATATTTTGATTGGAAAATTCTCCATTTTTGTCTTAAAAAGAAGGTCGATATTGAGGCCTGGATCGATACCAACAGTAATAAAAAGACTAAAACTAGTAATAATAATAATAAGAAAAGTCTTTTTTATCTCACGATTCATCAAGAAATCAACCCCTCAAAAAAAAAAAGTTTTGATTGGATGGGAATGAATGAAGAAATACTAAATCGTCCCATATCGAATCTTCAACTTTGGTTCTTCCCGGAATTTGCGCTACTTTATAATTCATATAAAATTCAACCCTGGGCCATACCCATCAAATTACTTCTTTTTAATTTTAATGGAAATGCAAATATTAGTGCAAATAAAAACATCAATGAAAATCAAAAAAAGGATCTTTTTGTATCATCGAATAAAAAAAAATATCTTGAATTAGAAAATGGAAAGAAAAAAAAAAAAGAATCTCCAGCCCAAGGGAATCTTGGATCAGATCCAGAAAACCGAAGGAATAGCGGATCAGTTCTTTCAAACAAAAAAAAAGATGTTGAAGAAGATTATGCGGTAAGATCCGGCATAAAAAAACGTAGAAAGAAAAAGCAATATAAAAGCAATACAGAAGCAGAACTCGATTTATTTCTAAAAAAGTATTTGCTTTTTCAATTGAGATGGGATGATTCTTTAAATCAAAGAATGATCAATAATATCAAGGTATATTGTCTGCTGCTTAGACTGATAAACCCAAGAGAAATTGCTATATCCTCTATTGAACGGGGAGAAATGAGTCTGGATATAATGCTGATTCAGAAAGATTTAACTCTCACAGAATTGATGAAAAAGGGGATATTTATTATCGAACCGGTTCGTCTGTCTGTCAAAAATGATGGACAATTTATTATGTATCAAACCATAAGTATTTCATTGGTTCATAAGAGTAAAGACCAAACTAATCAAAGATACCAAGAAAAAGAATATGTTGATCAAAATAATTTTGATAAATCCATTGCAAGACATCAAAAAAGAACTGAAAATAGAGACAAAAATCATTATGCTTTGCTCGTTCCTGAAAATATTTTATCACCTAGACGTCGTAGAGAATTTAGAATTCTAATTTGTTTCAATTCAAGAAATGGAAACGGTCAGGATAGAAATCCGGTATTTTGCGATGGTAAGAACGTAAAAAACTGTGGTCAATTTTTGGATAAAAGCACAAATCTTGATATAGATAAAAATAAATTAATAAAATTAAAGTTCTTTCTTTGGCCCACTTATCGATTAGAAGATTTAGCTTGTATGAATCGCTATTGGTTTGATACCACTAACGGCAGTCGTTTCGGTATGGTAAGGATACATATGTATCCGCAATTTAATTAAAATGTATCCACACCACAATTAAATTCAAAATTCGATGATGGTACATTTTTGCTATATATCCTGTAGCATATCTGATATATCAAAGCAAACAGATACACACATGTGTTGTCTTACATTCCATTCTGATACATGATACTAATTCAATGACGTATCAAGTAGATCTATAAATAACTCAACAGAATCTTCTTATTTTCATTTTCAATTTGAGTTCTAACTTATTATATTTTATGAGTGCCGTCCCTTTGTATTTTTATACAAATCAAATTGAAAATTGGATGGATCATTTTATTTGAAAAAAAAAAGATTGAATTTGATAAAATTAGGAGTCCATAATTAAATTAAGTATACCCGATTAAAATGGTTGGCATTATTATTTATTATTTCTGATAGGTAAAATTAATATCTTTAAACAAGAAAATTAAACGGGGGAGAAATTTTCGTTTTATGGTAAAAAATTCATTCATTTCAGTTTTTTTGCAAGAAGAAAAAGAGGAAAACCGGGGGTCTGTTGAATTTCAAGTATTCAGTTTCACCAACAAGATACGAAGGCTCACTTCGCATTTGGAATTGCACAGAAAAGACTATTTATCTCAGAGAGGTCTACGTAAAATTCTGGGAAAACGTCAACGACTACTGGCCTATTTGTCAAAAAAAAATAGAGTACGTTATAAAGAATTAATCGGTCGGTTAGATATTCGGGAACTAAAAACTCACTAATTTGAAGAACTTTAATTATTTGATTTATTAGATCTTGAATTTTGATGAATTTATTTTTGTTTTCAGCAATTCATGGAAGAATGAATCGGGGAAAAACCTATGAATGTACCAGCGACAAGAAAAGACCTCATGATAGTAAATATGGGTCCTCACCACCCATCAATGCATGGTGTTCTTCGACTCATTATTACTCTAGATGGTGAAGATGTTATTGACTGTGAACCAATATTGGGTTATTTACACAGAGGAATGGAAAAAATTGCGGAAAACCGAACAATTATACAATATCTGCCTTATGTAACACGTTGGGATTATTTAGCTACTATGTTCACAGAAGCAATAACCGTAAATGCACCAGAGCAATTAGGAAATATTCAAGTACCGAAAAGAGCCAGCTATATCAGAGTAATTATGTTGGAGCTGAGTCGTATAGCTTCTCATTTGTTATGGCTTGGTCCTTTTATGGCAGATATTGGTGCACAGACTCCTTTCTTCTATATTTTCAAAGAAAGAGAATTAGTATATGATTTATTCGAAGCTGCCACTGGTATGAGAATGATGCATAATTATTTTCGTATCGGAGGAGTGGCTGTTGATCTACCTCATGGCTGGATAGATAAATGTTTGGATTTCTGTGATTATTTTTTAACAGGGATTGCTGAATATCAAAAACTTATTACACGAAATCCTATTTTTTTAGAACGAGTTGAGGGAGTAGGCATTATTAGCGGAGAAGAAGCAATAAATTGGGGTTTATCAGGACCAATGCTACGAGCTTCCGGAATACAATGGGATCTTCGTAAAGTTGATCATTATGAGTGTTACGACGAATTTGATTGGGAGGTCCAATGGCAAAAAGAAGGAGATTCACTAGCTCGTTATTTAGTACGAATCAGTGAAATGACGGAATCTATAAAAATTATTCAACAGGCTCTGGAAGGAATTCCAGGGGGTCCCTATGAGAATTTAGAAATCCGATCCTTTGATAGAGTAAGGGATCCCGAATGGAATGATTTTGAATATCGATTCATTAGTAAAAAGCCTTCGCCCACTTTTGAATTATCGAAACAAGAACTTTATGTGAGAGTCGAAGCACCAAAGGGAGAGTTGGGAATTTTTTTGATAGGAGATCGAAGTGTTTTTCCTTGGCGATGGAAAATCCGACCGCCGGGTTTTATCAATTTGCAAATTCTTCCTCAGTTAGTTAAAAGAATGAAATTGGCTGATATTATGACGATACTAGGTAGTATAGATATCATTATGGGAGAAGTTGATCGTTGAAATGATAATTGATACAACAGAAGTACAAAATATCAATTCTTTTTCCCGATTGGAATCCTTAAAAGAGGTCTATGGGATCATATGGATGCTTATCCCTATTTTGACTCTTGTATTAGGAATCACAATAGGTGTACTAGTAATTGTGTGGTTAGAAAGAGAAATATCAGCAGGGATACAACAACGTATTGGACCTGAATATGCCGGCCCGTTGGGAATTCTCCAAGCTCTAGCAGATGGGACAAAACTACTTTTCAAAGAAAATATTCTTCCATCTAGAGGAGATACTGGTTTATTCAGTATCGGACCATCCATAGCGGTCATATCAATTCTACTAAGTTATTCAGTAATTCCTTTTGGTTATCACCTTGTTCTAGCCGATCTCAATATCGGTGTTTTTTTATGGATCGCCATTTCAAGTATTGCTCCCATTGGACTTCTTATGTCAGGATATGGATCAAATAATAAATATTCCTTTTTAGGTGGTTTACGAGCTGCTGCTCAATCGATTAGTTATGAAATACCATTAACTCTATGTGTGTTATCAATATCTCTACGTGCGATTCGTTGAGCCATAAACTTTTTCCTATTTCCTTTCTTTTGCCTTTTTTTTTCTAGGAAAGAGTTGAATAGATATCTTCATTTTTTGGTTCATCGTTCGGGTTGATGAACTAAATCAGATAGTTATATGAGTGAAAAAAAACAGCTTATAAGTTCGCAGTAAAAAGATCGAGTCTCATTTCCTATGTACCAGGATTAAGCAAAAGTAAATATAAGCAGTAGAGACTTTTTACCCCAAGATTGATTGATTGGACATCATGGCTTGAAGCGGGTTCACAAGATCGACTGTATGGAGTTTTCACTCTCGTTTGTATGTATTAACATACATGTATTACCATAACAGGCGATTGGGCA